CATGTGATACATGTTCCTTCTATTTCTCCAAGCAAAGCCCTTCGCATCGCGATGCCTATCGTATCAGCTTGACCTTTCATAAGTGGAGACAAAATAAAACGTCCATAATAAAGACGCTTATTGTCTGCTCTTGATTCAATACATTTCCACTGTAGTGTCCGAGTAGATACTCTTACTTCTTCTCGAACCATAGTAATATTATTTGATCAGATCATTGAATCATTTATTTCTCTTGAAATCTGTTCAATTCTTATTTCTATACACGTCTTTTTTTAGGAGGTCTACATCCATTATGTGGCATAGGGGTTACGTCTCGTACGAAACTTAATAGTAGACCACTTCTCCGAATGGCTCGTAATGCTGCATCTCTTCCGAGACCAGGACCTTTTATCATGACTTCTGCTCGTTGCATACCCTGATCTACTACTGTACGAATAGCATTTCCTGCTGCGGTTTGAGCAGCAAAAGGTGTTCCTCTTCTTGTGCCCCTGAATCCACAAGTGCCGGCGGAGGACCAAGAAACCACCCGACCCCGTACATCTGTAACAGTCACAATAGTATTGTTGAAACTTGCTTGAACATGAATAACCCCCTTTGGTATTCTACGTCCATTCTTGCGTGAACCAATACGTCCATTCTTACGTGAACCAATTCTTGGTATAGGTTTTGCCATATTTTATCATCTCATAAATATGAGTCAGAGATATACGGATATATCCATTTCATGTCAAAACAGATCTTTTATTTGTACATCGGGTCTTTTAGAGAGTCCTTTTTTATAAAGATTATCCTTGTCTTTGTTTATGTCTCGGGTTGGAACAAATTACTATAATTCGTCCACGCCTACGGATTAGGCGACATTTTTCACAAATTTTACGAACGGAGGCCCTTATTTTCATATTTGTCATTCCTTACCTTAATTCTGAATCTACTCCTTGGAAGAAAATAAGTTTCTTGAAATTTTTAACCTCAAATTGTATCCCTATGAAAGGAATGTTGAAAAAACCACCTAATCGTTCGAATCTTTATCTTTGTTTCGGAGTCTATAAATTATACGTCCTCTGGTTGAATCATAACGACTTACTTCGATTTTGACTCTATCTCCTGGTAGTATCCGTATAAAACTACGTCGGATCTTTCCTGAAACATAACCTAGAATCAGATCCTCATTATCTAAACGAACCCGGAACATACCATTGGGAAGCGATTCAGTAATTAAACCTTCATGAATCCATTTTTGTTCTTTCATTCCAGGTAACCCCTTTGAAGCATCAACTAATAGAGGAGGAGTAATATTAGACAACCCCTTCTTTCTCCCCCCCCTTTTTTTTTCTCTCTTTTTTTTTACAAATAGGAAGTTGTGGATCCAATTCGGATACCAGAGGGATCACCATATATAACACAAAATTTCTCCTCCGATTCCTTCTAGTCGAGCCTCTCGGTCTGTCATTATACCTCGAGAAGTTGAAAGAATTACAATCCCCATTCCACCTAAAATCCTAGGAATTCGTTGATAGTTGGAATAGATTCGTAAACCGGGTCGGCTGATACGTTTTAAAATAGTTCTATATGTTCCTTTCCTATTCCTTCTATGTTGCAGGGTTGAAACCAAGAAATATTTGTTGCTTTCTCGATGTTTCCTCACGTTTTCGATAAAACCCTCTCGTAAAAGTATTTTTACAATGTCTTCGGTAATATTAGTGGATGCTATTCGAACCGTTCCTTTTTTATCCATGTCAGCATTTCGTATAGAAGTTATTATGTCGGCAATAGTGTCCCTACCCATGACGAACTATAATTATTAGTGTCTCCGAATTTTGTTATAATCAACATGCTCTGTTTTTTTATTTTTTTTTTTTATGAATTATTTAAAGGTATATGCGTGAGACACAATCTACTAAATTTTGAATCTATTTCAGATACCCTACTATATCATGGTCTTTTCTTATAATACTTCAGGAGCTAATGAAACTATTTTAGTAAAATTCAATTGTCTCAATTCCCGGGCGATCGCACCAAAAACTCGAGTTCCTTTTGGATTGCCTTCTTGATCAATGACAACTGCTGCATTGTCATCATATCGTATTATCATACCGTTGTCGCGATTGAGTTCTTTACATGTACGTACAATTACAGCTCTGATAACTTCTGATCTTTCTAGAGGCATATTGGGTACTGCTTCTTTGATTACCGCAACAATAACGTCACCAATATGAGCATATCGGCGATTACTAGCTCCTATGATTCGAATACACATCAATTTTCGAGCCCCGCTGTTGTCCGCTACATTCAAATGGGTTTGAGGTTGAATCATTTTTTTGAATCTCTTCTTTTAATGCAAGGGGCGAAGGAAAAAAAAGAAATATTGTTTGTCTAAAAATAAATAAACTTGCGATTGTGTTTTTTTATCACAAAAAAATTTTTCCTTTGGTTACACATCCCTATCCCGCAATAATGAATTGAGTTCGTATAGGCATTTTTGACGCCGCTATGGAAATAG